CATGATATTGATCCGATTCAAGATCATCGAGAGGTAATTCATTCATTGAATTTAGAGCCGAAAGATTTATCATCTCTAGGGGATTAAATCCCGAGTTATTGCGAAGTAAAAAAAACCAATGAGATTATGGAAGTAAATATTCTTGCATTTATTGCTACTGCACTATTCATTCTAGTTCCTACCGCCTTTCTGCTTATCATTTACGTAAAAACAGTCAGCCAAAATGATTAATTCAAATGCATTTGAAAATGCATTTGAATTCAACTTTCCTTCTGAGTTCTTATCAAAAATGGACGAAGTCAAATGAAAAGGATTCCAATTTCACGTCTTAACTTAAATGAAACGAGCGCACTATAATCAGCTCTTTTCTAAGAGATAGATAGTATGGTAGAAAGATGCATCTTTCTACCATACTATTAACTAATAAGGAAGGGGAAACTTTGTCTATTTTTAACGCCCAAACCCTGATATGAAATAAGTCGATAAAGCAAAAATAGCCCTTCTCAAATTAGAAAACAAAGGGTAAATGCCCACGACTCGCCCGAGTCAAGATCTGATTATTGCCCAGTCTCTCATTAGACAACCACCATCCCTATATCATTTCTCATAGAAAGTGCGTATACACGTAACAAAACGACTTCTTCTTTGAAGAGTAAAGAGGGAAAGAAATAAAAAAAAAGGGGGTCCGTCTTCCTCAGTATCCATCTATAAAGATAGTAAGAGTCCATTCCCGTTGATTGAAATAGAAAATTTCGGAAGAATTGGAGGTTGGAATAAATTTCCAATCATCTGAATTCCTTTCTTTTCGAAATACAATACAAGGGCGGGATTCGATGAAATATCTCTTTAATTGAAAATGGAAAGAGTATGATTCATATCATAGATTACTCGATTGGAGTCCAATGAGATTCCAAATTCAGAGATTTTGATTTGAAATAGTTTCAAATGCGTTGCAGAACGATCTATAAAACAATTGATACGATTTGGTTTTTGATTCCTGAACTCAATTAGTAGTACTTCTAGAGCCCACTTCTTCCCCACACTACGAGTGAAAGGGAAAATGTAAAGACTACCATTAAAGCAGCCCAAGCGAGACTGACTATATCCATGTGCATTATGTCCCCTATCTCTATAAATACGAAGGAATTATTCCTCACTAATAATAGTGGAATCAATGGCGCAGAGTCAAAAAGGGGTTCTGACCGAACACTATTGAGAAAGCAATCCAATAAATCGATTATGATTTCGAATCAGGAAAGATTAAAAACACAAGCAAAATACATAGTAACATCTCAAGGAAATGGGAACATGTAGGAATAAGAATAATAAGGTCTATTCTTTTTTTGTTTTGTTCACCTTCTAAGTAAAAACAGAAGGGGGGAAATCACTAAAAACGAGAAATCACTATCTATTACAGATCTCTATTTCCCCATTTGATCTAATCCGTACCCCCTTTTCTGATTATCGCTGCGAAACAGGGGGCTTGGGTAGGCGTTACCGAAAAGAAAGCATTTGTTTTTACTCTCTTTTCTAGAAAAGTCAATTATTCATCCAATCTAATATTGATTGGATACCTGAGCACTCAGAGATTCTCGCAAGTCCGTCTTATATAAAGAAACTTCCGACCCCTTCCAAAACTATTAATTGAATTTCTTATCAGGCTCTACAATTTGATTCAAGATCCAGTCATTAGCCACTCCGTTAGTAATAGAAGGGAATCGTGAAGTCTTGATAACCCCTCTACCAGTAGATTCGAATATTTCCTTGAATCCTAGATGCGAACGGGGCTTCACAATCTTTTCTTTTAGAAAAACCTTTAGACCACATACTTAGAATCAAACAAAGTATCAACAGCCTGTTTCCTATGCTTCTATGGGGGAAGCATTCTGCGAGTTCTATCAGAAGAACAGAAAAGAAGAAGAGATTTCGAGTTTTTGGTCATCAGGCGACACCCGGATTTGAACTGGGGAAAAAGGATTTGCAGTCCCCCGCCTTACCACTCGGCCATGCCGCCAAAATGATACAAAATAGATAAAAATTTCCCGGATTACTGAATTTTTATTGTACTTGCATTTTGACTTCTGTTTTACTTAATCCTTTTCTTCCAAACCCCCTTTTGGTTGGATTTGATCCACCCCTTCAATTTATTGTATAGTATCTGAAAATACACATTTGATTTCTCAATAGAAAAGTGAGAGAATGTTTTTAGCATTGTGTATTTTCAGCCGATAAATTGGAACCATTAACTATTGACTCCTTAGTTCGAATTCATGAACGATTCTGGGATTTGAATTTCAAATTGTGTTTTCCTAATGACATAAGAAAATAAAAATGGAGACCGAACCAATCAGTATTGATTTTTTCAATCAAAAAATCTTTCTCAACTTCAATTATAACAAAACATATGAGTATATGTAAACCCCAGAACATAAATTGTTACACAGATATCTATTATTTAGATATGTTTATTTAGATATGTTGTCGATAGGGAATTATCATA